TACCAATCACAAGTTTCAGGTCGGGCGTAGTATTTATACTGGAAATTATGATCAAGGATTTCTTTATCAAGTGCCATCTACTTTAGAGATCCCTCCTGAAACATTTTTCAAATACAAAGGTTCAGTAGCTTCTCACAAATTGGTTAATTAGATAGGATACTTTTGTACCGAATCACAAGTAGTGGGTCAATCTTTTGCATCGTCAATATAAAAGACTTATACAACTAGAAATGCGGGAGAAATAAAAAGATGCAGGGACGTTTGTCTGCCTGGCTAGTCAAGCATGGGTTAATTCATCGATCTTTGGGCTTTGATTATCAAGGAACGGAGACTTTACAAATAAAACCCGAGGATTGGCATTCTATTGCTGTCATTTTATATGTATATGGTTACAATTATCTACGCACACAATGTGCCTATGATGTAGCACCAGGCGGACTATTAGCAAGTGTGTATCATCTTACGAGAATAGAGTATGGCGTGGATCAACCAGAAGAAGTCTGCATAAAAGTATTTGCCTCGCGGAGGCATCCTAAAATTCCATCCGTTTTCTGGGTTTGGAAAAGTGTAGATTTTCAAGAACGGGAATCTTATGATATGTTGGGAATCTATTATGAGAATCATCCACGCTTGAAACGTATCTTAATGCCGGAAAGTTGGATAGGATGGCCTTTACGTAAGGATTACATTGTCCCAAATTTTTATGAAATACAAGATGCTCATTGAGTGAACAAACCTTCAGTTATCTAGAGATTCAAGGTTCTGCTCTCCAATAGGATAAACATTATTAATTCTGCATCATGAACTAAGTACTGCGCACATTACTTAGACGGATTCTAGAAAGTCATGTAGCAAGAACTAAAAACATCGAATATAAAAGAAAATAAAAAAGGTCCCGGATTTGGTTTATCAGTCCTGTATCTGAACTGAATCTTGTCTATTTCCAGCTTTCAATTCCTCTAGATTAGACTGTTGAGTCCCTCAATAAAAATTTTCTCATGGGTAGGAAGTAGTTTCATTTTTTTGAATGGGAGGAAAAAGCAAATTCTTTGTTAGATACTTTCTAGACTAAACCCTTTCCCCATCTATTTTATAGATAACGAATTAGATCTATTTCTATATATTATTATTATATAATATGAAGGACGATTCCTTTCAGATCTCCAAATCTGTAAAATAAAAATAGCGACTCATCAAAACTCATTGTGTGCCGGGAACCAGATTTGAACTGGTGACACGAGGATTTTCAGTCCTCTGCTCTACCAACTGAGCTATCCCGACCATTGTCGACGCTGCATTCTCATTTTGCTAGATAACTCGGGTCTATGTCAACTGAAGGGGTCTTACAAAGTCTTATCCTGATCCAGCAATTTATTGGATTGGATCTTCAAAAGAAAGACTTTGTAAGTTTCAGTATGAATAATGATATTCATTATGAATTATTCATATCGGGATTCCTTACGTAAAGATGCTCGTTTGTACACGTATTATTTTAGATCATAAGACTTAAGAAAAAAATATTTTCACTAAACAAAGCTAAATAATTAGGGACTCCATATAGGTTTTTGGGGATAGAGGGACTTGAACCCTCACGATTTCAAAAATCGACGGATTTTCCTCTTACTCTAAATTTCATTTTTGCCGGTATTGGCATGTAGAATGGGACTCTCTCTTTATTCTTGTGCGATTAATCGGTTCTTCAAAAGATCGATCAGACTAGGGAGTGATCGATTTGGTCTAGGTTTCTCCTTTCTTTTCTGAAGTTTCTATGGAAGGATTCTTTTTACCAACACAGTTAACTCCATTTGTTAGAACAGCTTCCGTTGAGTCTCTGCACCTATCCCTTTTTGATTTTAGCCTTTGTTCGCTTGTTTTCCGAAAACAAAAACGGGATTTGGCTCAGGATTACCCATTTTTTTAATTCCAGGGTTTCTCTGAATTTGAAAGTTCTCACTTGGTAGGTTTCCATACCAAGGCTCAATCCAATTAAGTCCGTAGCGTCTACCAATTTCGCCATATCCCCTTCTTTTTTTTGTTTTGGGATTAGGATCTCCATTGTGATGTCGTTCCCTTTCCCTTTCGATTTATACTAGAATCAAAGAATTCATTAGCTGCGGATTCCTATCTTGAAAGGGTTTTTCTCCTCGTTGATTTCTTGTCTATCCTTTATGTTTCTTCTCCAAGGAAACTTATATTTGGTGCAATCAAAAACGATTGTATCATTTCTGTATCCACAATTCAATTATAGATGGATATCTCTCATCTATATATGTTTCTCTTTTGTTCACTTTTCCAATGTCATTTGGAATACTTGAACGGTCGATTCTTTTTTTCATCTTCACTTTCACGTTTACGAATGAAAGGATAGGAATGAAATATCTGATTAGTTCTAAGGAACTCTTAAATGTTGAAATAATTAGTAAATGTTGAAATAATTAGTAGAAATATGAAATCTATATCTTCTATATCTAACTATATCTAAGTAGAATAACATAAGATTCTGTACTAAAAAAGAAAAATGTAATAAAAAATTTTCAAACGAAATTTGAACGCAAAAAAAAAAAAGATTGCATCTCAGAATTATTCCTAGCCAGTAATAATTAATTGTGAAAAATAAATAGAAATTCTATGATTGCTAGATTAATATTTAATATAGTTTAATAGATTTTATAGTTGAAATTCGATTCTTTCGTTCCGATGCTATGCATAATTTGCTATTTATATATTCATGAATATATAAATAGCGAATTACGCATAGCTAAGATTCTTTTCGTAATTTCTAGGCATGTAGCATTTCTATTATGTGAGCCTGCTTAGCTCAGAGGTTAGAGCATCGCATTTGTAATGCGACGGTCATCGGTTCGATTCCGATAGCCGGCTTTTCTCTATGTATTTTATTTTTATATTTTATAGTAGTTTAGTCCATTACCTGATTTAGAATGTCTTTTTGAACTCAAAGAATATTTTGAAAGCATCTTCCGCTTTTTCCAAAAGTCGTTGATTTGTTGTGTTCTAAAAACTTCAAACTATGAAAAAGATCCTTTTCTATATTATAGAAGGTCTGTATATTTATCCAATTAATCTCATTATTCTTTTTTGCGTACAAATCCAATGCTTCAGTAAACCTGGCTTGATTTATTCTTGAGGTTTAATTCCGTTTTAGTTTTATTGTTTAGTTCAGTTTTATTCTGTAAAATGCAATTTCATTATTAAGAATAAAATAAAATATAAACGCAAAGAAAAAAGGAGTCTTTATGTCGCGTTACCGAGGACCTCGTTTTAAAAAAATCCGCCGCCTGGGGGCTTTACCAGGACTAACTAATAAAAGTCCTATAAAGAAAAGTAGTCTTAGAAACCAATCGAGTTCCGTTAGAAAATCCCAATATCGTATTCGCCTAGAAGAAAAACAAAAATTGCGTTTTCATTATGGTCTAACCGAACGACAATTACTGAAATATGTTCGTATCGCCGGAAAAGCCAAGGGTTCAACAGGTCAAGTTTTACTACAATTACTTGAAATGCGATTGGATAACATCCTTTTTCGATTGGGTATGGCTCCAACTATTCCTGGCGCGCGCCAATTAGTTAACCATAGACATATTTTAGTTAACGGCCGTATAGTAGATATACCAAGTTATCGCTGTAAACCGCGCGATATTATTACGGCGCGGGATGAACAAAACTCTAGAGCTCTGATTCAAACTTCTCTCAATTCATCCCCTCATAAGGAATTGCCGAAACATTTGAGTCTTGAGTCCTTTCAATATAAAGGATTAGTTAATCAAATAATAGATAATAAATGGGTCGGTTTGGAAATAAAGGAATTGCGAGTCGTAGAATATTATTCTCGTCAGACTTAAACCCAATGAAAATAAAACCTAAAAAAAGTTCGAACAACTTTTCTTCCCTTTGTAGAACTAAATGAACTTATAATATAAGATAAATAAGGGTTTCATCCGGCGTTTTCTCCCATTTAGGTATCATATGGATTGATAGGGCTATTTGCATTTCTTAGTCTACTCAGGAATATACAATTTATTTCAAAGAAACGTATAACTTTGAGTTAGTGGGATACATGGATCTCTTATTATTGTTATTTGGTCTGTTGTGGTTAGTAAGATTGGGATTGGGTTGAGGGTGCGGAAAGAGAGGGATTCGAACCCTCGATAAACAAAAGTCTACATAGCAGTTCCAATGCTACGCCTTGAACCACTCGGCCATCTTTCCTACATAACGATTATGACCCAAAACCCGAATAAATAGTGAGTCATTGATAATTCGATTTTTAGATTTAGATAGGTACCACCAATCCATTTTTAAAAAGTAAAAGTAGAATAATAATAAGAAAAAATTTTTCATCAAAGCGAAAAAAGATCTTTCCTTCGAGGTGATAGAGATAAAGAGGCAATTGTTTTCTTCTGAAAACTGTTAAAAAGAATTCTATTCATGTTTGCGAAAACAACGTTCTCTTCTTTTTAGGATAGTTAACTAAATAACTAACCCCATTAAATCTAAATCAATAAATTACAACGAATTAACTGCTTGATGGGCCTATATTTTTTAGGAGTCTGGTTTTATGTTATTTCATGCTGTACAACTCTTTTCTTTGTGGGACGGTTTTCCCACGAGAGGGAATGAGAATAATTATAGAATGGATTTCTACCTATGTCTAGATCGCGGATAAATGGAAATTTTATTGATAAGACCTTTTCGATTGTAGCCAATATCTTATTACGAATAATTCCGACAACTTCAGGAGAAAAGGAGGCATTTACCTATTACAGAGATGGTGCGATTTGATTTTGTATTTTTGCGCTCAATCTTACAACCAATACACCGGATTCGGGATCCGGATAGAAAGAAATTTTTTGGAATAAATCTACGCTTTCTGAAGGTAAAGTTAGAGAACAATTCCTTCTGTCGTGTATCCTCGATTAATGCAGCCTTAGATGCTATGTTTCAATTCTAGTATTGAGCGAAAGGCTATACCTATAGGTTCA